TGTCGAACAAGGGAGTGAGACGTAATCAAGATAGGATCAGAATCATGAAAATTGGAGTGAGTGCTGACGTGTTCCGACGGGGGACTTAATGAAATAGGAGAAGAAGGTTCATTTAAATAACAAGTTATATCTTTTCTTTTGCTGGGGGAATCGTTACTGACAGTTCCGGCCCGAAAGAGCCATTGAAGTCGGAACATAAAAATAAGTTGAATTGTGGAAGAATCCATAACTCCATTTTTTTTATTCCAGTAAAGTAAGTCAATCGATAAAAGGAAAAACAAAGAATAATAAGAAATGACACTCCTGTCATAGGAATGGAAATAGCCCTTCTTGCTGCTTCAATAACAAGTATTTTTGTTTTCAAATCAGATAAATCATTTGATCTATGATTCATTGGAACAAAACAAGGAATGGCCTGGCTAGGTATAGGTACTGGCCAGGCCGGGGGAATAAAAGAACCTTTCGTACGAAATCAAAGAGGTACTCTTTCTATTGGAGATATCTGTTTCGAATCCTTATCTAAATGCAATTGCTGATAAAATTCGTATATATATAGAATAAAGAAAAGAAAGATAAAGAAAAGAATAAAGAAAAGAAAGATAAAGAAAGACTTTTATCAATCTTTACTTCACGCGTCACATATGAATTATCCTTTTGTAATTGGGAGAGATGGCTGAGTGGACTAAAGCGACGGATTGCTAATCCGTTGTACGAGTTATTCGTACCGAGGGTTCGAATCCCTCTCTCTCCGTTCCCTCTGATCACTTGAGAGTTATCTTTCGAATTCGAAAAAATCTCGAGCCCTTGTTATCTTAGTTAAATGTATGGAATAGAGAAAATCATAAGAAAATTCAGAAATCAAGCAACGAAAAACTTCTGATTTTTTTATTTTATTCCTCGCGTCCAGGATTACGTCCTGGATCATTAGATAGGAATCCGAAGATGAAGAGAGAAACAAAGAATATCACTACTGTGTAAACGAAGAGTTTGAGAGTAAGCATTACACAATCTCCAAGATCATTTTTGGGGGAAATAAGGGAATAGATTCTCTATTTTTGTACCACATATCCCATTTTGACACCAAGAAATGGAGTGGTTTCTAGAAAAGAAAGGAATTTGCAGGAATTCATTTGGAATAAGATTCTGATTCCTTCGTTACCAAAATGATCTTTCATACCCACAATTAGGTATTGTGAGGGACCATACATAAGGTCTTTGAACTCCGGAAAGTCAGAATGAGAAAATGAGGTGATCCAGATTCATCGCGGCTATCCAAAAGAATTTCAATGTTTGAATCGAGAGTTCATAATGTAAGATTTATCTGATCTTATCAATTGGTAGAATAGAATTTTTCCTTTTTTAGCGAATCAATCATGAATGTTTCTAGGACAGTATTAAAGATCTCATCGAAAACTTACAGCAGCTTGCCAAACAAGGGCTAAGAGAAAAAAGAGTACAGGTATGACTGGCATAACATCTACGATTGGATTGAAAAAAGCATAAGCCTCGGGTAATTTGGCGAAGAAAAAGCTACTCGAATGAAGGGCAGAATTAATACAGATACAGATCAAACTAAAGATATTAAGCATAACAAAAATTTCGCTCTTGTGGAGAATTTCATTATTAGTGAGTTGGGGAAAAATAAAGAAAGAAGAGAAGATAGGCCAAACAAAAAATCCTTCTTTTTCTTTGAACTTCCCCAATCAAAAATCCTTCAATTCTCAAATGAGAATAGAAGGAATCATACTTTCATACAATATCTTAATTGAATTATAGATAATGATCAATGAATTTCTTTTGATTCTACATCTACACGTGTCGAATCCTAGCAACAACCTATTCCATAGATATTTGGGCTGGAATTGACGAACAACCAATATCCATATTAGTGTTATTAGTGTCAAATAGAAATCTCAATGGGGCGTGGCCAAGCGGTAAGGCAACGGGTTTTGGTCCCGTTACTCGGAGGTTCGAATCCTTCCGTCCCAGACCGATTCTATCAGAACAAAGATTGTGCTCTTTTCTTTAACAATCCTCTGTTTAAGAGTGTAATGTTGGATACAATGGGATCCAATCTTTCTTTCTGATTTCTAATGATTCAGAGAAGAATCATATCCTACCTTTCGATCCTGTTTCTGTTTCTCACAAACAGAAACAGAATCGAGTGTCAATGACACGTGGATGGAAATAAATATCTTTTTGATATAGGTAGGATGGGAACAAAGATCAAAGTTCCATTCAAAAAAAAAAAGATTGGGTGGCCATTCAGCGTATGCCCGCCTCCCCCCCGCTCATATTCATATTGAAGTTAGTTAGTCATTTAGAGAAACTTTATGCCCCCTATTTATCAAATTTTGATTCCCACATGATGCATTCTGAGTCGACATGCGGAAGAAAGGTAAAGTAAATAGGGGTAAATGACTAATTTTATGTGGATCCTGAATTCTAAACAGGAGGAGTTCTTGGTACTAATTCCATCACTGGGATTAAAGCTCCTAAGACTGGGGTGGGGCAAAATAAAATAGAAACAACGAATTAATCTGGACCCATTCGGCTTTGTACCTATACAAGATGGTATAGCATCCCATAAGAGGATCTTTTTTTGATTGGCTTTGAGTATGATTCATGATCCCCATAGAATTCGTGTAGATACGAGTTAATTAGCAAAGGAAGGTATCAATTTCAATCAATATCTGTGTCATCCGGATCTCATTAACAAACAATAAAGTTCAATACGAAACAGATGTATTTTCTTTGGACTTAATTGCTTTTATTTTGCATCAGGCTCCAATGAATAATTGGAAATCAATGTAACGATGGGGGGGGATTCATAGATTCCATTCACTTTAGTTTATCTTTATGGAAATGGAAAAATTTCTGAACCTGAAATAAAGCAAAATCCGTAGAAAATGAACCATGCCCATATGTAGTTTTATTGTTCTATTTCAGTGACACCGGTATTTCGGTTTCGGTTTCGGTTAAAAAGATTTGTGATCTCTTAAATATACACGATGACCCCCGGTGACAATTGTTCGGTGTATCTGATGGATACGGAAAGGTCATACTCCTACGATTTGGATTTTCTCAATCAGATGAAAGAATAGCGACCTTAATCTTATCTTCCATGAGCTCTTTTCTATCCATCCCCATGAAAACAACTAAATTGGATTTTTTCTCGACCCATCCATCTGATTTAAATCATTGATGATTCAATTGGAAAAGAAACATGGATTTCTCTTATGATGATCGAATTCGCGTATCTTTAATCAATGAGATATCTGCTAAACTTTTTAGTTACTCGTTGTGATTGTGCCGACTTGTTGATTTGATTGATTTAGAGATCAAATTAAATTCAGTCTTTACAGGAAAACTTATTTATAGTAATGATAATGATGTCGAAGTAGGAAATTCTTGAAACCATTTTATTTTTTATGATTCCTTACCTTATAAATCCTCGCTATTCGAAGAAGTGTGAGATTGGTGAATCTATCCTATCGAGTCACTTGCGACCTTTCCGGTTCATTAGAATAGCTTATTTGGTTAATGACTCATTTTATTTTGTTCCAGTATTGGTAATTCCAGTATTGGTAATCGAATTAAAGACTCGTCTTTAGTTTAGTTGTTCGAGAAAGAATTGGAATTGGATCTTTCATGATTGATCGTCCCGAACAATATAACAATATGTTGAAGATGTAGATGTAAATAAGTGTTAAGCAACTCATTTCTTCGTGTTTTTTATAAATGTGTTTCATTCCTATAACAGAATATGGGTTAATTTGGCTTTTTGCTGAGATTTCCCCAGAGAAATACCTATTCATACATATATAAAAATAAAGTATGGACTACTATGCACCGATGGAGCCAATGACTATTCATGATTCCATATTGAATCAATTCCATACCGGTCCAAATTAGAGGAATGTTATGGTAAAACTTCGTTTGAAACGATGTGGTAGAAAGCAACGTGCGACTTGAAGGACATGATCGGCTGTGGATTCTTGCATCCACCATTTTTTTATATATCAATGAAGATGCTCTTGGCTCGACATAGTTTGTTCTGTGCCACCAGGACCCCATTTGGGGGGGTTGTAAATAGTACATGATGGAGCTCGAGCATAAATTCTTGATTCATTTATCAGAGGGAAGGATCTAGGGTTAGTGCCAGTCAATAAGTTGGAACAACTTCGTAAGTATATCTTCGATATAGAAATCGCAAATTCGAACAAGTTTCAAATAAAAAAGCAAAAAAGGGAAAATTTGTCGGAATTGGTAAAACTATTTCGATCAAAAGTGTATCACAGGGGAATCAACCGATTCTTCAATAGAAAGAACAAAAGGTATGTTGCTGCCATTTTGAAACAATTAAGGATCACCGAAGTAATGTCTAAACCCAATGATTCAAAGCAAAGATAAAGGATACCGGAACAAGGAAACGCCATTTTCAATTGTCTCAATAACTAGATCAGAATGAGAAAGGAAAATTGATTCTAGACGAGACAAACAAAAGAGGTTAGAGACGGCTCAATAAATGTCTAAGGATTTCCCTTCGAGCTCTTTGAGAATTACCCAACTTGAGTTATGAGTACGAATGAGATTTCTTTTTTTTTATTCCTTCCAAAAAAAAACGACTCAAATCCTAATCTAATTGATGATTTTATGGATCCATTTGCCACTATATACAATACATAAATTCGAATCATTCTTTCTCGAGCCGTACGAGGAGAAAACCTCCTATACGTTTCTAGGGGGGGCATTGTTCATCTATATCTATCCCAATGAGCCATCTATCGAATCGTTGCAATTGATGTTCGATCCCGAAGAGAAGGAAGAGATCTTCGTAAAGTGGGTTTTTACGATCCGATAAAGAACCAAACTTATTCAAATGTTCCTGCTATTCTATATTTCCTTGAAAAAGGCGCTCAACCTACAGGAACTGTTCATGATATTTCAAAGAAGGCGGAAGTATTTAAGGAACTTCGAATTAATCAAACGAAATAAAATTTATGAAATAGAAAAAAAAAAAGATTGAGTGAAATAACTGGCAATTGAGGGGATTGCCATCAATCAGATGGTTTTCGTTGGAACTCTACGAATAAATAAGGGATCAATCTTGCTATTGTTTGTACTTCTATTGAAAACCAGAGATTTTTTTCCTACTTCTTCTTTATTTATTCCCCCCCACACACTTCATTTCTTATCTATGTAGTGCCAATCCAACACAAGTCTTTATTTTCTTTATTTCATTTTTTTTCTCAAAATTCAATTTATATTGACAATGGTGTATCGATCAAATATAATTCGATCGTGGATAAATAGATCTATTTATCTACGTCCCATAAGTTTGTTTCTTTACTTCACTAGGTTCGCCGGATTCACTGTGACACAAGAAGTATCTTCTTAAAGATAATGAAAAAAAAAATGATCAAAACAGGAGGGTCCACAAATTTTTACATCTATCTATATTTATCCGTGAATCCGTTGTATTTGAATCTGATCTGAACATTTTGATGTTCATAATTGATCATCAAATGTTTCTTTTCGATTTGTTGCTAGTTCAATGTTTTGATGGGGCAGGGCAATCCAATCTCTTTATTTATTTATTTATTTTTTTGATTCCGATCGTATCTACACACCATATTTATACGGGTTGCTAACTCAACGGTAGAGTACTCGGCTTTTAAGTGCGGCTAGGATCTTTTACACATTTGGATGAAGCAACAGATTCGTCCATACCATTGGTATGGTTTGTAAGACCACGACTGATCCTGAAAGGGAATGAATGGAAAAAACAGCATGTCGTATCAATGGAGAACTCTGAGAATACTTCCTGGGTCGGTAAAAAATCTTGTTTTGATTCTTGAAACGGTACCAAATCAATTCACAGTTTGGTCGAGTTAATAAATGGATAGAGCCCTAATGGCTCCAATTATAAGGAAACCAAAAGCAACGAGCTCGGTTCATAATTCGAATGATTACCCGATCTAATTAGACGTTAAAAATAGATTAGTGCCTGATGCGGGAAAGGGTTCTCCTGTGAGTGGATCATCGATTCCTTTTTTTTTCATGAATCCTAACTATTAACTATTCTTTCTCTATTATGGAGTGGAGACGAATGTGTAGAAGAAACGGTATACTGATAAAGAGAATTTCTTCCAAAGTCAAAAGAGCGATCGGGTTGCAAAAATAAAGGATTTCTAACCATCTCTTGTAACTATAACGAACACAAACAAATTGGATGGAAAGAGAGAGGATCCGTTCATTGGACTCCCCGTCTCCGGGGTATCTATTCTTTTCTTACTATATACCCTGTTCTGACCGTATCGCACTATGTATCATTTGATAACCCAAGAAATCCTCCGTGCCTTTGTATAATTTCAAATGGAGGAATTACAAGGATATTTAGAAATAGATAGATCTAGGCAACAACACTTCCTATATCCGCTTCTATTTCAGGAGTATATCTACGCACTTGCTCATGATCATGGTTTAAATGGATCGATTTTTTACGAACCTATGGAAAATTTCGGTTATGACAATAAATCCAGTTCACTAATTGTGAAACGTTTAATTACTCGAATGCATCAACAGAATCATTTGATTCTTTCGGTTAATGATTCCAACGAATCTATTTTCGTTGGGCACAACAAGAATTTTTATTTTCAAATGGTATCAGAGGGTTTTGCAGTCATTATGGAAATTCCATTCTCGCTGCGATTAGTATCTTCCCTAGAAGAAAAAGAAATAGCAAAATCTCATAATTCACGATCTATTCATTCAATATTTCCCTTTTTCGAGGACAAATTATCACATTTAAATCATGTGTCAGATATACTAATACCTCATCCCATCCATCTGGAAATCTTGGTTCAAACCCTTCACTGCTGGATACAAGATGCCCCCTCTTTGCATTTATTGCGATTCTTTCTCCACGAGTATCGTAATTCGAATAGTCTCATTACTCCAAAGAAATCCATTTCTCTTTTTTCAAAAGAGAATCAAAGATTCTTCTTGTTACTATATAATTCTCATGTATATGAATGTGAATCCGTATTAGTGTTTCTCCGTAAACAATCTTCTCATTTACGATCAACATCCTCTGGAACTTTTCTTGAGCGAACACATTTCTATGGAAAAATAGAACATCTTGTAGTAGTGCTTCGTAATGATTTTCAGAAGACCCTATGGTTGTTCAAGGACCCTTTCATGCATTATGTCAGATATCAAGGAAAATCCATTCTGGCTTCAAAGGGGACTCATCTTCTGATGAAGAAATGGAAATCTCACCTTGTCCATTTTTGGCAATGTCATTTTTACTTGTGGTCTCTACCGGACAGGATCCATATAAACCAATTATACAATCATTTCTTATATTTTCTGGGCTATCTTTCAAGTGTACGACTAAACACTTCGGTGGTAAGGATTCAAATGCTAGAGAATTCATTTCTAATAGATACTTCTATTAAGAAATTCGAGACCCTAGTCCCAATTATTCCTCTGATT